CATCCGGGAAAAGCCACCTCTTTCTCCACACACAAACAATGTCTTTGTCATTTGATCCAGGAGCCCTCCGTTAGATAGGAACAGCTTTGCTAAATACTGAGAACTCTCGGATGGAGTATTAGAATGAAAAGACCATTAATTATATAAGGAAGAACCCAGGGTTCTAGCCCATTCCCATTCCTAAATCAATAATTCGTAGTGCTTTTGCCTTTCTTGCGTACTCCTGGTGAACCAGTTGCTAGCCATATGTTTAGGAGGCTTTTTTCTGCAGGTACTGGTACTAAGCCGCTTTGCTATCTCTTCATCTTCATCTGCAAAGAATTCTCGACGTGAAAACACAGAGACAAAGGCCTGATCTTTGAATAGGAAAAAGAATGGATCCGAAGGGTCCCAAATCAATTGGCTTATTCGAAAAAAGCCTTCTTCTTTGAAAGATATATCTCGTGTCTGGTACTGCATTCTTCCACTCTGCAAGAAGTCCGAATCAGTCTCTTGCACCTCCTCCTTTTTATGATAAATATACCAGAAATAATTCGAATAAATAGCAGTCTCTGACAACTCATCCTCTTTAATCTGCTTGGACCCGCTCCAATACCCATAGGAAAATCCCCAGTCATATTCAGCGTACCTGTCCCTGCAATCAAATAGATTGTCCCAAGGGCCCCATATTCTAGGAGCCCAAGTTATGCTATTGAAAATTCGTTCCTCTAGCAGTTCCGGTTTGACCATTCCGTTCCCTTTTTCAAACTCCACTTCTTTTCATATAGCAATCCCTAATCAAAGAGAGAACAATATCCATTTCAAAACATTTCTAACGGATTCCTTGGTTCGGACCGACGAAGTAATGGCACTCGATTATTATCAACCCGACTGCAATCTTTTTCTGTCGGTAAGGATTGCACCAGAGCACCTTCTACTTCTAATAGGCCATGAACTATAGATAGAGAAGAATCATTCTGAGCGAGTCCATAAGAAGCGACCCACTTTTTCATCGGTTCCGGGGGAAGACCAAAGATCTTGCGCGACCGGTCCGCCAGAAAAACTCAAAAGAGAAAGAAGTCTCGTTAATCTCTTCATGCTCGTTCCAAGTTCGAAGTACCGTTTGGCCAAAGAAAAACCCGCTTCCTGACACGATTGCCTCTTTATATGGATAGATATAGGATCTATGGGGTTATTACTTAGAAGTCTATTTTGTACAAGATCCCCTCCTATCTGATAGAAAAGGGTCCCATGATCCCGAGCCGGTCTTATCTTGGCTCGCAAACCCCAAGTTTGTCTATGAATAGCTAATCTAATTGTATTAGTTTCTATAATGGATTTCTTATGTGGAATACTAATGGATAGGGCCTCGTTGCTAAGTGCTACAAGATCTAGTGCACTGGAAGTCGTGGTTATGGACCCGAATCCTTTAGTATGGAACATTGTCTTTTCCAAGTAAAAACCCCTAGTATATGAAAGAATGAAAAGGTGCTTTCGTTCTTGTGGAATAAGAGGCCCTCGTACCTTAATGAAAGGAAAATAGGAATTTTTCGTTAGGTATTTGACCAAATAGGATCGTCTAGTTCCTATAGAACCTATCACTAAAATACCCGATAGGGCTAAGCGGAACAAAAAGGGTTTTCCATGAGATGGTAAATGAAAACGATTAGCCCCACACGAGGGAATAAGTGATTGTCTGATAATGAGCAAGGAATATACGTCTTTCTGCTAAAGAGGATCTATTAAACTCATAATTCATTAGATCCTTGTTAGCAATGTCAACTAGGTATCATAAGTAAATGGATCCCGGTTGTTCAATCCTTTGATAACCAAGGTCATTCTTTGCTAAAGAGAAATGATCACTATGGGTCAGACTCAATAGAATTGGATCCATTCCAAATAGCGAGAATTAGGATTCTTGATCCCTCTCAATCTCTCTTTCAATTCGAGGATCCAGAGAGGTGTTTTCATAGTCATCTCCGAATATTTGCCATCTCCGAATATTTTCGATTTCATTTTTCTATGATATGTCTTTCTATATGAAAATTGGTTATTTACGATGTACGATGATCCCTGTTAAGCATCCATGGCTGAATGGTTAAAGCGCCCAACTCATAATTGGTAAATTTGCGGGTTCAATTCCTGCTGGATGCACGCGAACGGGAACGTTCCATAAGTCTATTGGAACTGGCTCTCTATCCATGGAATCTCATCCATCATCCATACATAACGAATTGGTATGGTATATTCATACCATAACATAAGAACAATAAGAACTCGAATTCTTATCGATACTGGAACTCAGAGCATAGGAGGGAAAGTGGATTTATGGATGGAATCAAATACGCAGTATTTACAGAAAAGAGTCTTCGTTTATTGGGAAAGAATCAATATACTTTTAATGTCGAATCGGGATTCACTAAGACAGAAATAAAGCATTGGGTCGAACTCTTCTTTGGTGTTAAGGTAGTAGCTGTGAATAGCCATCGACTACCCGGAAAGGGTAGAAGAATGGGACCTATTCTGGGACATACAATGCATTACAGACGTATGATCATTACCCTTCAACCGGGTTATTCTATTCCACTTCTAGATAGAGAAAAGAACTAAAGGAGAATACTTAATAATACGGCGAAACATTTATACAAAACACCTATCCCGAGCACACGCAAGGGAACCGTAGACAGGCAAGTGAAATCCAATCCACGAAATAAATTGATCCATGGACGGCACCGTTGTGGTAAAGGTCGTAATGCCAGAGGAATCATTACCGCAAGGCATAGAGGGGGAGGTCATAAGCGCCTATACCGTAAAATCGATTTTCGACGGAATCAAAAAGACATATCTGGTAGAATCGTAACCATAGAATACGACCCTAATCGAAATGCATACATTTGTCTCATACACTATGGGGATGGTGAGAAGAGATATATTTTACATCCCAGAGGGGCTATAATTGGGGATACTATTGTTTCTGGTACAAAAGTTCCTATATCAATGGGAAATGCCCTACCTTTGAGTGCGGTTTGAACTATTGATTTACGTAATTGGAAGTAACCAATTAGGTTTACGACGAAACCTAGAAATCGATCACTGATCCAATTTGACTACCTCTACGGGATAGACCTCAACAGAAAACTGTTGAGTAACGGCAGCAAGTGATTGAGTTCAGTAGTTCCTCATAGAAAATTATTGACTCTAGAGATATGGTAATATGGAGAAGACTAAATTGTTTGAAGCACGCACAGAACCGGAAGCGCCCCTTGTTTCAAAGAGAGGAGGACGGGTTATTCACATTTAATTTGATGGTCAGAGGCGAATTGAAAGCTAAGCAGTGGTAATTAAGACCCCCGGGTGAAAATAGGGATGTCTCCTACGTTACCCATAATATGTGGAAGTATCGACGTAATTTCATAGAGTCATTCGATCTGAATGCTACATGAAGAACATAAGCCAGATGACGGAACGCGGAGACCTAGGATGTAGAAGATCATAACATGAGCGATTCGGCAGATTTGGATTCCTTTTCTATATATCCACTCATGTGGTACTTCATCATACGATTCATATAAGATCCATCTGTCTAGAGATCGTCATATACATCTAGAAAGCCGTATGCTTTGGAAGAAGCTTGTACAGTTTGGGAAGGGGTTTTTTGAGAAAAAAGAAGAATCTACTTCAACCGATATGCCCTTAGGCACGGCCATACATAACATAGAAATCACACGTGGAAGGGGTGGGCAATTAGCTAGAGCAGCAGGTGCTGTAGCGAAACTGATTGCAAAAGAGGGTAAATCGGCCACTTTAAGATTACCATCTGGGGAGGTCCGTTTGGTATCCCAAAACTGCTTAGCAACAGTCGGACAAGTGGGTAATGTTGGGGTGAACCAAAAAAGTTTGGGTAGAGCCGGATCTAAGTGTTGGCTAGGTAAACGCCCCGTAGTAAGAGGGGTAGTTATGAACCCTGTGGACCACCCCCATGGGGGCGGTGAAGGGAAAGCCCCCATTGGTAGAAAAAAACCCACAACCCCTTGGGGTTATCCTGCGCTTGGAAGAAGAACTAGGAAAAGGAAAAAATATAGTGATAGTTTTATTCTTCGTCGCCGTAAGTAAATACGTAACTAGGAATAGGGAAAATTGCATTTTTAGAATTTGCAATAATGCGATGGGCGAACGACGGGAATTGAACCCGCGCATGGTGGATTCACAATCCACTGCCTTGATCCACTTGGCTACATCCGCCCCTTATCCAGCTAAAAGATTTTCTTTTTTTTCCATTCATCATTATTCTATTTATTCTGACCTCCATACCTCGATCGAGATAGTGGACATAGGATGCCACTCTTTAAAAAGAAAAAAGGAGTAATCAGTTGTGACACGAAAAAAAACGAATCCTTTTGTAGCTCGTCATTTATTGGCAAAAATAGAAAAGGTCAATATGAAGGAGGAGAAAGAAACAATAGTAACGTGGTCCCGGGCATCTAGCATTCTACCCGCAATGGTTGGCCATACAATCGCGATTCATAATGGAAAGGAACATATACCTATTTACATAACAAATCCTATGGTAGGTCGCAAATTGGGGGAATTCGTGCCTACTCGGCATTTCACGAGTTATGAAAGTGCAAGAAAGGATACTAAATCTCGTCGTTAACTGAATTTAGAATAGAAAGATTCAGAATAAACAAAATTTTTTTTATAGGATTCAAAAAAAGTAAAAGTAGGCGGGTAATAACCTTATTTATGACAAGTTTCAAATTGGTAAAGTATACCCCTCGGATAAAGAAGAAGAAGAACGGGCTAAGGAAACTCGCAAGAAAAGTTCCAACCGATCGTCTACTTAAGTTCGAACGGGTTTTCAAAGCACAAAAACGCATACATATGTCTGTTTTCAAAGCACAAAGAGTTCTTGATGAGATTCGCTGGCGTTACTACGAGGAAACCGTTATGATACTGAACCTCATGCCTTATCGAGCATCTTATCCAATCTTAAAGTTGGTTTATTCGGCAGCAGCAAATGCTACTCATTATAGAGATTTCGACAAAGCGAGTTTATTCATCACTAAAGCCGAAGTCAGTAGGAGTACTATTAGGAAAAAATTCAGACCTCGAGCTCGAGGACGTAGTTATCCTATAAAAAAAACCATGTGTCATATAACAATTGTACTAAATATAGTAAAGAAATCTAAATAATCTTTAGATCAATCTAAGATTTCGATTCCCAGTAAAAAAAATTAGAATACAAAAATATGGGACAAAAAATAAATCCACTTGGTTTCAGACTTGGTACAACCCAAAATCACCATTCTTTTTGGTTCGCACAACCAAAAAATTATTCTGAAGGTCTACAGGAAGATAAAAAAATACGGAATTGTATCAAGAACTATATACAAAAGAATAGGAAAAAAAGCTCGAATAGAAAAATGGAATCCGACTCAAGTTCGGAAGTAATTACACATATAGAAATTCAAAAAGAAATCGATATAATCCACGTCATAATCCATATCGGATTCCCTAATTTATTAAGGAAAAAGGGAGCAATCGAAGAATTAGAGAAAGATCTCCAAAAGGAAATCAATTCTGTAAACCAGAGACTTAATATTGCTATCGAAAAAGTTAAAGAGCCTTATAGACAACCTAATATTCTTGCAGAATATATAGCTTTCCAATTAAAAAATAGAGTTTCATTCCGAAAAGCAATGAAAAAAGCCATTGAATTAACTAAAAAAACAGATATAAAGGGAGTAAAAATAAAAATTGCGGGTCGTCTAGCAGGAAAAGAAATTGCACGCGCCGAATGCATCAAAAAAGGTAGACTGCCCCTCCAAACAATTCGTGCTAAAATTGATTATTGCTGCTATCCAATTAGAACCATCTATGGAGTATTAGGTGTAAAAATTTGGATATTTGTAGAAGAAGAATAACTAACCTTGTCTTCCCATTCTGCCCGGTGATAGAATAAAAAGACAAGAGACTTACCGAAATACCTGAAAAAAGAAGAAATTATACCTCTTTCTATAAGATTTAATGAAAATTGAGAAATTTTATAATTTAATATAATTGCTATGCTTAGTGCGTGACTCGTTAGTTTTTTCTTTAGGGTCAAAAATGGAGATTAAAAAAAAATGGATGAACCCTACTAAAAATAGAAAAAAACTTAGTAATTATAGAAAATTAACTAATAACAAACCTATCGCTTCGTATTGTCGAGATCCTAACTAAGAAACAGTCACTATGTGAATAAAAAAATCTATCATAAATGAGTAGATCTATCATATAGTTGTAGCAACTGCATTTTTTTCTCTAAAAAGAAACAGGATTCTAGCTTGTAAAGCAAAACTAAAGGGATGTGGATAAAAGGAGGGATGATAGATAGAAGGAAGACGAATAAGAAAGATATAGGATTCCAATGTGTATGGTCTATGAATTACATCATAAAAGGCAATGTGATAAAGCATCAATATAATAAAAATAAAAAAGAGAATTCGAAACTTTGAAACAAAAAAAAAATGAAAGCAATAAAAAAGAGCAGCCCCGGTTGGTAAAACTGAGAAAATTGACTCGGAAAGAAATTTTTTGGAAGCTCCATTGCAGGATTCAAACCTAACCATTAAAAGAGAAGCTGTGGGAACGACAAAACCTATGACTGCATAGGATTTTATTAAAAAGAATCCTAATACTTCATTGAGTGGGATGGCGGAACAAACCAAAAAACTTGCTTTATTTGGTAAGGTTATAAATTAACAAATAAGACAGGAAAGAGTAAATATTCGCCCGCGAAATCTTTATTGGATTAGAATACTTTATCACGATTCAATAAGAATAAAAATAAGGAGATTCCAAAAATAAAAAATACATTGTTCATAAATAGAGAATTTAGATATATTCTAGATCTTCTTCTTGACTATATATTTTTTTATTTTAAGAAATTCAAAAAAACCTAACTTTTTCTATTATATATTGATGTGTATCTATCCGTAATATTTTGGAATATTATGGAATTAGACAAATTCGCACACTTTCTCATTTCATTCGCGAGGAGCTGGATGAGAAGAAACTCTCATGTCCAGTTTTGCAGTAGAGATGGAACTAAGAAAGAACCATCTACTATAACCCCAAAAGAACTAGATTTCGTAAACAACATAGAGGAAGAATGAAGGGAAAATCCTACCGAGGCAATCGTATATGTTTTGGTAGATATGCCCTTCAAGTACTTGAACCCGCTTGGATCACAGCGAGACAGATAGAAGCAGGACGAAGAGCAATGACACGATATGCACGTCGTGGTGGAAAAATATGGGTACGTATATTTCCCGACAAACCTATTACAATAAGACCCACAGAAACACGTATGGGCTCGGGAAAGGGATCCCCCGAATATTGGGTAGCCGTTGTTAAACCAGGTCGAATACTTTATGAAATGAGCGGAGTATCCGAAACTGTAGCTAGAGCAGCTATCTCCATAGCTGCCAGTAAAATGCCCATACGAAGTCAATTTCTTCGATTAGAGATATAGAACCAAAAAAGGGAGTATTGAAAATAAATAACCCCAGATTGGTTTTTCTTTCGGGAAAGACAATATTTCTTTCATCCTTTTGCATTGAAATAAAAAATTGAAGTAAAAATAATATGATTCAACCTCAGACCCTTTTAAATGTAGCAGATAACAGTGGAGCTCGAAAATTGATGTGTATTCGAGTCATAGGAGCTGCGGGTAATCAGCGATATGCTCGTATTGGTGATGTTATTGTTGCTGTAATCAAAGACGCAGTGCCCCAAATGCCTCTAGAAAGATCCGAAGTAATTCGAGCTGTAATTGTACGTACATGTAAAGAATTCAAATGCGAAGACGGTATAATAATACGCTATGATGACAATGCAGCAGTTATCATTGATCAAAAAGGAAATCCAAAAGGAACTAGAGTTTTTGGCGCGATTGCCGAAGAATTGAGGCAATTGAATTTTACAAAAATAGTTTCATTAGCTCCTGAAGTATTATAAATACTAGTAGACGAGATATAGATCAAACAAAAAATTCAATTAGTAGATTGTGTCTCACGTATATGCTTTAAAATCCAAAATTAAAAGATAAAGGAAAACATGTTAATTATAGAAAAATTAGGAGGAACCTAGAATTAGAGTCTTATGGGCAAGGACACTATTGCGGATTTACTAACCTCTATAAGAAACGCGGATCTGAATAAAAAAGGAACTGTCCGAGTAGTATCTACAAATATTACCGAAAACATTGTTAAAATACTTCTACGAGAGGGTTTTATTGAAAGTGTTCGGAAACATCAGGAAAGTCACAAATATTTCTTGGTTTCAACTTTGCGACATCAAAAGAGAAAGACTAGAAAGGGAATATATAGAACTAGAACCTTTTTAAAGCGTATCAGCCGCCCTGGCTTACGAATTTATGCCAACTATCAAGGAATTCCTAAGGTTTTGGGCGGAATGGGAATTGCTATTCTTTCTACTTCTCGGGGTATAATGACAGATCGAGAAGCTCGACTAAACAGAATTGGGGGAGAAGTTTTATGTTATATATGGTAACGGCCACTCCAATAGTACCTGAATTCTATCTCAAACTTCCTATTTTGAAAATAAAAATAGAAAAATAGGAGAAAAATAATATGACAGAAAAAAAAAATAGGAGAGAAAAAAAAAACCTGAGAGAAGCAAAAGTAACTTTCGAAGGTTTAGTTACGGAAGCCCTACCCAATGGAATGTTCCGCGTTCGCCTAGAGAATGACAGCATCATCCTGGGCTATATTTCAGGAAAGATCCGGTCTAGCTCTATACGAATACTGATGGGGGATAGGGTCAAAATTGAAGTAAGTCGTTATGATTCAAGCAAGGGACGTATAATTTATAGACTTCCCCATAAAGATTCGAAGCGTACCGAAGACTCGAAGAATACTGAAGATTTGAAGGATACCAAAGATTCAAAGGATTAGGTTTTTCTAGGGTAATGACTTCCAAGTTTCAAAATTTAAGTGAAGAGACTCATTTTTTCCAAAAGAATAGATTCATAGTTTAAGAAAGGACTACCTAAATATGAAAATAAGAGCTTCCGTTCGTAAAATTTGTACAAAATGTCGACTGATTCGCAGGCGTGGGCGAATTAGAGTCATTTGTTCCAATCCGAAGCATAAACAAAGACAGGGGTAATGTTTCGAAAAAAAAAAAAGAACTTTTCTTTCTAAAAAGTAAAAAAAAGTACCCACGGAAATGTCCAAATTCCAAATAAAAAATTTAAGTAAAGGATATTACCCTGAAACGGATATCTTTGTATCTCTTTTTCTTTTTGTTATTTCTAACTCATATTTATGAGATACTAAAATATGACAAAAGCTATACCAAAAATAGGTTCACGTAAGAGAGTGCGTATTGGTTTGCGTAGGAATGCCCGTTTTAGTTTACGGAAGAGTGCACGTAGAATAACAAAAGGGGTTATTCATGTTCAAGCCAGTTTCAACAATACCATTATAACTGTTACAGACCCACAAGGTCGGGTGGTTTTCTGGTCTTCCGCGGGTACTTGTGGATTCAAAAGTTCAAGAAAAGCATCACCCTATGCTGGTCAAAGAACAGCAGTAGATGCTATTCGTACAGTGGGTTTGCAACGAGCAGAAGTTATGGTAAAAGGTGCTGGTAGCGGAAGAGATGCCGCATTACGAGCCATTGCTAAAAGTGGTGTACGGTTAAGTTGTATACGTGATGTAACACCTATGCCGCATAATGGATGTCGACCTCCTAAAAAAAGACGTCTGTAAAAGAATTAAACTGCTTTCAAGAGAAATAAACGATTCAATGATCAAATAATAATACTAGTCTATTATGGTTCGAGAGGAGGTAACAGGACTCACCCAAACACTACAGTGGAAGTGTGTTGAATCAAGAGTAGATAGTAAGCGTCTTTATTATGGTCGTTTCATTCTGTCCCCGCTTAAAAAGGGTCAAGCGGATACTGTCGGTATTGCCTTGCGAAGAGCTTTACTTGGAGAAATAGAAGGAACATGTATCACACGCGCCAAATTTGGGAACGTGCCACACGAATATTCTACAATAGTAGGTATTGAAGAATCCATACAAGAAATTTTACTAAATTTGAAAGAAATTGTATTGAGAAGCAATCTCTATGGAGTTCGAGATGCATCAATTTGCGTCAAAGGTCCTAGATACATAACCGCTCAAGATATAATCTTACCACCTTCCGTAGAAATCGTTGATACGACACAACCTATAGCAAACTTAAGAGAGCCTTTTGATTTCTGTATTGAGTTACAGATCAAGAGAGATCGCGGATATCATACGGAACTCAGAAAGAACTCTCAAGATGGAAGTTATCCTATAGATGCTGTATCCATGCCTGTTCGAAATGTTAATTATAGTATTTTTTCTTGTGGGAATGGAAATGAAAAACACGAGATACTTTTTCTCGAAATATGGACGAATGGAAGTTTAACTCCTAAAGAAGCGCTTTATGAAGCTTCTCGTAATTTGATTGATTTTTTTCTTCCTTTTCTACACGCAGAGGAAGAGGGCACTAGTTTCGAAGAAACTAAAAACAGGTTTACTCCACCCCTTTTAACCTTTCAAAAAAGATTCACTAATCTAAAGAAAAACAAAAAAGGAATTCCATTGCATTGTATTTTTATTGATCAATTAGAATTGCCTTCTAGAACGTATAATTGTCTCAAAAGGGCCAATATACATACACTATTGGACCTTTTGAGTAAGACTGAAGAAGATCTTATGAGAATTGACAGTTTTCATATGGAAGATGGAAAACTTATATGGGACACTCTAGAGAAGCATCTCCCAATTGATTTACCTAAGAACAAGTTCTCGCTTTAAACCCATTGCAATTTTTGCCTCTTCTTCTTTTTCGAGTTAGAATAAAAAAAAAGAAAGCAATTTTGCATCTTTGGCACAATCTATATTTTCGCGAAATGGATCATAATAAAATAGATTTAAGGTATCTAGGAAAGATTCACTTGGAAGTAACTATTTCCTAGATACCCCTTGCAGGGGCTTCGCGGTTGAATGACTCAACCCGAAAAATCCCTAAAAAAGACCTAAAGTTAAGGATTTATCAATGGGTAATGTTGCTCCAATACCTAACCAAAGAGCTACTGCAGTACCAATTAAAAAAACGGTCGTAGCTACTGGGCGACGAAATGGATTTTGGAATTTATTGACATTCTCTAGAAAAGGTACTGTCAATAAGCCCGTTGGCACAGAAACCATTAAGAGAACGCCCAATAACTTATTGGGTACTGTACGGAGTATTTGAAATACGGGAAAGAAGTACCACTCGGGTAATATTTCAAGAGGAGTTGCAAACGGATCCGCCGGTTCGCCAATCATTGACGGCTCGAGAACCGCTAAACCTACATTACATGCAATAGTACCTAGAATTACTACTGGAAAAATGTATAAAAGATCGTTGGGCCACGCGGGTTCCCCATAATAATTATGTCCCATCCCTTTAGCTAATTTTGCTCTTAATACAGGATCATTTAAGTCAGGTTTCTTTGTTATTGGGATAGGTGAATTCTTTAGGATCCATCCCCCAAAGGAACCGGACATGAGAATTTTTCATCATCCGGCTCGAGCAAGAATGAAAGAAAAAAGATCATGGAGGACCCACATTAGAATAGGATATATAATGACTCAATGACTCAAGGTAAGAAAAGCTTTCTCAGATTATCTTTTCCGAAGTTGCGCCTATAACGACTCATTGAAAAGAATCCTATTCTTATGCATAAATGCTCAATATCCAAGTGGGCTTACAAATTTGATCATGATCAATTGCTTTGTGGATTGTCTCTTGATTTGTTGGTGTTTATCCCCTCAATATCACAAGTTTCTTACGTCCAAACAAAGTATTTACTTGTTACTAATAAAAAAAAAGTTTAGCCTACGTTCTTCCTTAGATCCCTTCTTGTACTCCGATAGTATTGCGGATCGAAATCGATGCAAAGAAAATGAATGCATTTCCATACTATAATAAAAAGTAAGTGTAATAAATATAGAATTGGATCATATCACATGACTTATCCCATTTATACTCTATGGGATCTTACGGAGCCTGTTCATGAATGACCTAGTTAAGGTATGATCATAGAAAAAATTCTCCTCGAGTGAACCAGCCTATCCTTCCTAGATAGGGGACTTACGTGTTGATTGGATGCGGAGACACATTTGGTCTTGAATTCTAATGTGGCAGATCCAATTCTCTATCTGCATGGCCAAATCAATAATTCAAGTCACACACTCCCATAATCCGCCTTTTTTTCTTTCGTAAAATTAACTTCAACTATTTGTATCAAAATACTTCGGGGTTGAAGAGAAGTATCCAAATGACATGTCTTATTTTACAATAACCCATGTTTGTAGCAATGAAATACCACAACCTACCCAATATGATATATGAGAATTAGAATTCTCTATGATATGCCTTCCCTATAAAGGACCCGAAATACCTTGCTTACGTATCATTGGAAAGTGCATTAACATAAATACGGCAGTAAGCAGAGGCAGTACAAAGGTATGTAAACTATAAAAACGAGTCAAAGTGGATTGGCCCACACTAGCACTTCCACGTAATAACTCCACTAAAGGGGATCCTATTACCGGAATCGCTTCAGGTACACCTGTCACAATTTTGACTGCCCAATAACCAATTTGATCCCAAGGCAAAGAATAGCCGGTTACACCAAATGATGCAGTCAATACAGCCAAAACCACACCTGTGACCCAAGTTAATTCACGGGGTTTTTTAAATCCACCTGTGAGATACACACGAAATACGTGCAGGATCATCATTAGAACCATCATACTTGCTGACCATCGATGAACTGATCGGATTAACCAACCAAAGTTGGCCTCCGTCATTATATATTGAACGGAGGAAAAAGCCTCTGTAACGGTCGGTCGGTAGTAAAAAGTCATAGCAAAACCGGTAGCGACTTGTACTAGAAAACAAGTAAGTGTAATTCCCCCTAAGCAATAAAATATGTTGACATGAGGAGGAACATATTTACTAGTTATATCATCTGCAATTGCCTGAATCTCAAGACGTTCCTCAAACCAATCATATACTTTATTGAGATAGGTAACTAGCTCGACTCCCCCTCCGAGAACCGTATATGAAAATTTCATCTCGTACGGCTCAAGCAGAAACACACAAATTTTCAATGGATAGTAGAAAAAAAGGTTCAAAACTTCATTAGCCACGGTATTGGATCGATTTGACTTGAAGATATGAAATAAGAAAAATCCAAAATTTCTTCTTTGTGATGATAATGCCAAAAAATCTCAAGTTGGCTCATCTGTCTTTCTTTCCCTTATGTTGATCATTAGAGGCCTCTTGACTTTTCTCTTCCCTATTTTTTATTTCTTTTATTTATTTTTTACTAGTAAAAAATAAATAAAAGAAATAAAAAATGGTGGTTTTCTGATAGAAATTATCTTGTTACGATCCTATGAATCAGTTCAACTAAAACCTTAGATTCACACTAGAGCCACGATGGTTGAGTCTCAAGCTAAACAAAAGGCAAGGGTTCTTCGAATAAGAACCGCTTGATAATCATTTATTGAAAGAGAAAAAAGTTGTCTTTTGGGCAAACAAAATTGGAAGGAAGAAAATTTCTTTTTTTATTTTATTAAGAACTACTTGAATTTTATTTTCAGTCTGGTTGCGAGGTCTAAATAGTGAGTATGAATCATAGTTCCATTTTTTTTCTTGATCCACTCTATGTATTTCGTGTTCCAGATACTAGAATAAATAATATCCGACGAATTAGAATCATCTTGATAGAGATAACAGGCCCTTTCTATGTATTATCAATAGGATCAATTCTAACAAGTCACACACTCATATTCCAGAGATACCGAAACAAAAAAATCCACGGTCGAACTACCAGAATGTCTAGAAACGTGGAGCTTAAAGTAGAAAGGCTTTTTTTTGATGGAAAAGCCATGACTTCATAGTTTTTGTTAGTAGAAACCTAATTCATTAAAATTCCGTCCAGTAAAACAGAAGAATTATAAATTTCTAAAATGATAGATAGGAATATCGCGAATAAAGCCATTGTGACCCCCATAAAAGGAGTAGTCCCCCAACCCGGAGCTACTTTCCCATATTCCGAATTCAAGGGTTTCAATAAACTGCCTGCGCCAGTTCGTTTTGGCCTAGGTCTAGAACTATCTTCAACGGTTTGTGTAGCCATAAATTCCATTTAATGATTGGTGTTGACTTTGTATACTATTCCGTTGTAGTTGTAAATACACGATCTTTTCATAGATCCATTGTAATCTTGAAATTCTATAAAAATGGAAACAGCAACTTTAGTCGCCATCTCCATATCTGGTTTACTTGTAAGCTTTACTGGGTATGCCTTATATACCGCGTTTGGGCAACCCTCTCAACAATTAAGAGATCCATTCGAAGAACATGGGGACTAATTGAAGTAAGAAGTCTCTCCATCTGGGAGACTTCTTACTTCAATTAAATTATTTCATTTTTTAGTCGGAACCTTAGGTGGTTCTCGGAAGAAGATAGCGAAAAAAATTATGCCTAAAGTAGAAACTAAAAGGAACGTATAAACCAATGCTTCCATAGATTTGATCCTGGTTTATTCACTTTACAATTATAACTTCCACACCTATTCATTTATAATTTGGGACCATTTCCATATAAAAAAAGAAAAAGAGTCAAAGAAAGGACAGGAGATGTTTCCCATGGGAAATCAAAAAAGAGAGATGAAAGATACCATAGTAATGTGGTATCAGACTGCCTGCCTCCTTGTAGTTGGATCTCCAACTTTTTGGAATGTTCCAAATTCCACTTGAGCATCCAAGTCTGGATCAATACCAGCAAAAACATCTCGGAACAAGGTTCGAGCGCCATGCCAAATGTGTCCAAAAAAGAAGAGCAAAGCAAAGGTAGCATGACCAAAAGTGAACCAACCCCTTGGACTGCTGCGAAAAACACCATCTGATTTCAAAGTAGCTCGATCTAATTCAAAAATTTCCCCTAATTGAGCACGTCTCGCATATTTTTTTACAGTAGCAGGATCAGAATAACTTACTCCATTAAGTTCGCCACCATAGAACTCCACCGTTACGCCTACTTGTTCAACGCTATATTTGGATTCTGCTCTTCTAAAAGGAACGTCCGCTCTCACAATTCCCTCTTCATCTACCAAAACTACCGGAAATGTTTCAAAAAAAGTAGGCATACGACGTACAAAAAGCTCGCGTCCTTCTTTATCTCTAAAGACAGGGTGTCCTAACCATCCAACAGCAATTCCATCCCCATTGTCCATTGAGCCTGCCCTGAATAATCCGCCTTTTGCCGGATTATTACCAATATAATCATAAAAGGCTAATTTTTCGGGAATTTTAGACCAAGCTTCTGATAAACTAAGATTTTCGGCTAACCCATCGCTAACTCTTCGATATATTTCTTGCTGAAAGTATCCCTGATCCCACTGATAACGAGTAGGCCCAAATAATTCGATTGGGGTAGTTGCCGATCCATACCACATAGTTCCGGCAACTACGAAAGCAGCAAAAAAAACAGCAGCGATACTACTGGAAAGTACAGTTTCAATATTGCCCATACGTAATCCTTTGTATAGACGTTGAGGCGGGCGGACACTAAGATGGAATAGGCCCGCCAATATGCCCAATGTACCCGCAGCAATATGATGCGAAGCTATTCCTCCCGGAACGAAAGGATCAAAACCTTCTGCACCCCACGCAGGATTTACCGCTTGTACTTTTCCAGTTAGTCCATAAGGATCGGACACCCATATCCCAGGACCATATAAACCCGTTACATGAAATGCACCAAAGCCAAAACAAGCCACCCCTGCAAGAAATAAATGAATTCCAAAGATCTTAGGCAAATCTAAAGAGGGTTTTCCCGTCCGCTCATCACAGAATATTTCTAGGTCCCAATATACCCAATGCCAGATAGCTGCCAAGAAACACAAGCCAGAAAACACAATATGCGCACCCGCCACACCTTCATAACTCCAAATACCCGGATTCGTTATAGTTCCTCCTGAAATACTCCAACCACCCCACGAATTGGTTATTCCTAAACGAGTCATGAAGGGGATGACGAACATACCTTGTCTCCACATTGGATCCAGAACAGGATCAGAGGGATCAAAAACCGCTAATTCGTATAAAGCCATCGAACCAGCCCAACCAGAAACTAGAGCTGTGTGCATTATATGCACCGCAAGCAATCGACCCGGATCATTCAATACGACAGTATGAACACGATACCAAGGCAAACCCATGGAAATCCCCCTTTAGCAAAGAAAAATAGACACGATGTCGCTTTATTTTATCGCATTGGAAAAACATACCCTATGTACCTAACCCTTCTAGGGGATTCTGTGTCAGAAAGCGTGAATATTTATTTCATTCCATTAAAAAAAAGAAGCCTATTCTGTTTGTAAGAAGAAAGAGAAACAGATCTATTCTATACTCGATAAGTGCCAATATGCAATGGGTAACTTGGGCTATTTGAAAAAACGAAGAATAGATCCTTAATCCCTCTTTGTTTATCATTCAAATCACAGATTCCTTTTTTTTATTCAATCTGTCTTACCCTCCTTATATGTATAATCTTTCAATCTATGTATTAATGGAATCTATAGTATTCTTATAGAATAAGAAAAAAATGAAGATAATAAACTGCGGATTCTTTCTTTTTCTCTTCCATTCTTACGTTTCCATATTAAAGTGTAGTTTTCTTACTTAAATTTAATAATATTAATCTAATATGCCCATTGGTGTTCCAAAAGTACCTTACCGGATTCCCGGAGATGAAGAAGCGACTTGGGTTGACTTATACAATGTTATGTATCGAGAAAGGACACTTTTTTTAGGTCAAGAGATTCGTTGCGAGATCACGAATCATATTACGGGTCTGATGGTATATCTCAGTATAGAAGATGGAATTAGCGATATTTTTTTATTTATAAACTCACCCGGAGGGTGGCTAATCTCAGGAATGGCTATTTTTGATACGATGCAAACGGTGACACCTGATATATATACAATATGCCTCGGAATAGCCGCGTCCATGGCCTCCTTCATTCTGCTTGGAGGAGAACCCACCAAGCGTATAGCATTCCCTCACGCTAGGATTATGCTTCACCAACCTGCTAGTGCTTATTATCGGGCAAGGACACCAGAATTTTTACTAGAAGTGGAAGAGTTACACAAAGTTCGCGAAATGATTACAAGGGTTTATGCACTAAGAACAGGCAAGCCTTTTTGGGTTGTATCCGAAGACATGGAAAGGGATGTTTTTATGTCAGCAGACGAAGCCAAAGCTTATGGACTTGTCGATATTGTAGGGGATGAAATGATTGACGAGCACTGCGATACGGATCCAGTGTGGTTTCCCGAAATGTTTAAGGATTGGTAGTGGCTGAATTTCTTGTAAATTTATTTCAAACCAAAATTCGGGTTTTATGCTATTTTATAGAAAATAGAAATACTTCATGATGATGAATCGTCAGGTTAAGATCGATCTAAACCAATCCACTTTTTCTATATACATACAACATGCCAACGGTTAAACAACTTATTAGAAATGCAAGACAGCCAATACGAACTGCTAGAAAATCGGCCGCGCTTAAGGGGTGTCCTCAGCGTCGAGGAACATGTGCTAGGGTGTATGTGCGACTCGTTCAGATCATGAGTTCAAACAAATAAGAAAATTTTTGAAGTATCCATGATCAGTACCAATGAATAGGATAGAGCTTCTCTATCCTGGATTTCTATGGTATATGGAATATATGGTTTCCTTTGGTGCAAATACAATCATACAGATTGGAATTGGACGAAGCAATTCCCCCATTGGTAGCAAAAGGTTATCCATTAAGCGGAGGAAATAGTAATAAAAAGAAAAAGGCTTATGCTCTTTTATCTTAAAAGAACGGACTAAAGGGTCAGCTACTTAGCCAACTTTCAGAATTAAATACCGTCACTGTATGAATAACTCTTATTGTGAAAAGAGCTGTTTACTCTATAATGGATAGGTAGAGCCAAAGAATGTGAACTATACAAGTTCACAATACCTTTTGAGGAAATGAAAGAAAAGGCTCCGGTGTATAGAGAGGGCCTCGCCGTTTAAAAGGGAACCATAGAAACGATGGAACCCACTGTTTTTTAGTATCGTTAGAATTTTGTATTTCTATACGAAATAACTGAAGGGAATAGAATAAAAAATCGTGGTTGGGAAGGTTATAGTAGCAAAAGCCATTGGAATTAATATTTTATATATCGGAATAATCCGTTTTGTTATTAATGGGAAAAAGACGGTTAAAAGAAGAGAAATCATTAGTTATTCATTAGGGTAAATTTGATTCAATGACCAGAGTTCCGCGAGGATATATAGCTCGGAGACGACGAACAAAAATGCGTTCATTTGCCTCAAACTTTAGAGGGGCTCATTTAAGACTTAATCGAATGATTACTCAACAAGTAAGAAGAGCTTTTGTTTCTTCTCATCGAGATAGAGGCAGGCAAAAGAGGGATTTTCGTCGTTTGTGGATCACTCGGATAAATGCAGCAACACGGATATATAAAGTATTCCATAGTTATAGTAAATTAATACACAATCTGTACAAGAAGGAATTGATTCTTAATCGTAAAATGCTTGCACAAGTAGCTGTATCAAATCCAAATAATCTTTACACGATTTCCAATAAAATAAAGACTATCAATTAAAGGCATAAAAAAGTAATATACAGGAATAATTAAAACCGAATTCCCGGAGTTCCCTCTCCGGGAAGATACAATAAATTAAGATTAAGTGGTAAGAATCAACGAGCATGTTGCAATAAATAAAAAAACTATTTCTTTTTTCGCATTTTTCTTTCTTATAACAAACATAAGAATCAAAACAGGATTACTTTCTTTATATATTATATATGAGTCTGACCTTTTCGAATAAAGCATCAACAATCGGAACTTAAGTTTCGATTGTTGTTTCTTAAATTCTGGTTGGAGTTTCTTAAGTTTCGATTGGAATTAAACTTTTGTGTTAATTGAGGAATATGTCTATTTTTTCTGTGTCTAGGACCGGTAATTATTGAAATTGACTGGGCTTGAAATTGCTTCTCGTTCTCATAGTTACGAAAAGGTAAGAAAGATAAAATACGAGCCTGTTTTATAGCTAGAGTAATTAATCGTTGTTGTTTCAAGGTTAATCTATTTATTCGTCTGGATAATATTTTTCCTTGTTCACTAATAAATCGATTAATCAAACTCATGTTTCTATAATCAATTCGATCCCCCGGGCCGATTCGAGAACGCCTACGAAAGGGTTGTTTGGATTTACGAAAAGGTTGTTTGAATTTACGAAAAGTTTGCTTTGATTTATGAAAAGTTTGTTTGGATTTACGAAAGGGTTGCTTAGATTTACGAAAAGATTGTTTAGATATATACATGATTTATTCCTTATTTAAAAATTCAAAAAAAAATGGATTTCTTTATTTTATAAATTTTGGATCCAGAAGAAGTAGTCTTTCTTTGATCCATATATTATTTGATTCATATACGATATAGAAAAAAACCTCCATACATATGAAATCTACCTAAAATGAGATGAGTTGATTTGTACTTTGTATTATATCTATGCTCTATATATTTACTAAGAGGTTCTTACTCTTTCTATTCTTTGGAAAAATAGAACACACGATGCTCCTATTTCTTTATTTCGTTATGAGTCATATGCTTGCGACAATAACGACAAAATTTTCTTAATTCTAATTGTCCAGGTGTATTGTGGCGATTCTTTTGAGTACTATATCTAGAAATCCCCGTCAATTCCTTATTGGTACCCTTTCGAACACAACTGATACATTCCAAAATAACTCGGATTCTAACATCTTTGCCCTTGCCCATGAACCTCCTTTCCTTTTTGGATCGACTTTAACTTAATTCTTATACCTATTCTTTTATTCTTCTATTTTGGATCTGAAGAAGAAGAATAAAATCCATAGAAGTTCCTAACTAAAAATTCGATTTCTAAAGATTTTGTTGTAATTCTTCGAATTATCTAACGAATCCAACCCAATAGAATAAAAAATTTTTGAAATTCGTAAATTAAATTAAGTAATAAAAAATAGAGAAATAATTAAAGAATACAATCCTTGTCGAATTAGCAAGGATTTTATTTAGAAATCCTTTCATTTAAGTAGCAAGCCCAGTCCCAGCTTCTTTATATGCTCTTATTTGCGAGGCCTAACTTAGCTTGGATACCGCTTTTAATGAAATTTCCGTTTTCCAAAATGAGATTTACCAAATTTTTCATAACTCTGAGGTTCAACCCAATCCATCTTTTCTTTCTTTTTGCTTCATATACTAAAAAAGAATTGAAAAAGGAAAAATTTTTGTCATGTCACGAAGAATTCTATCTCTCGCATAGGAATAACTAGAATGAAAAAAAAGGGAATGACAAAGCATCTGGGAATAAACGATTAATTTCTATCAATAAACCTGCTAAAGCCCCAAACCATAGAGTACTTAGCACGGGTGCTACAGAGAGATATGTTTTTATATCCCGCATTGAAAATCCTCCTTGCTTATTGGAATACATATATGATCAGATACTCTTGCCCAAGATCCTTTATATTTCTTTTGTTTAGGCAAAATTCCTAACTAAAAAAAAAATCAATATTCTATATATATAGAATGAACCATAAAGAATAGTAATCCTTCTTTTATAGGTGAAATTCGACTGGATTTTAGATGTATACCCTTCCTTGATTATATGAGACCAAAAACAAGAAATGACAAGAAAGTTATATATAGATAGAGAAATGGAAGAAAATTGGGATGTGGAAAACTAGAAAGGAATTGTGTACAATGCCATTGTACAACAATTTGGAAAAGGGATGTAGCGCAGCTTGGTAGCGCGTTTGTTTTGGGTACAAAATGTCACAGGTTCAAATCCTGTCATCCCTACCTATTAATTCTCTCTTCTTTATGGGCTGTAGCGGGGAGATCGATTAAAGTGGTATAACTGGAATTTGTGGATACTATACGTACGTAAGACACGTTAGGAGTAGAAAAGGGTTTTCTTTTTGTTTTGAAAGCGCTCTTAGTTCAGTTTGGTAGAACGCGGGTCTCCAAAACCCGATGTCGTAGGTTCAAATCCTACAGAGCGTGATTCCATCTATCTTATGTCGAAACAGAGTAAAATAACTTAAAAAAAAAACAAAGTCGAATTGCAACTCCAATTTGACCCCCTCTAGAGCAGAGAGGAGGTCAAGCAAAAAAGAAATATTACTCAATCAAAGATCCAACTGATCCCCCCGCCTGTATTGCAAATACGCAGTCACGAATAATCCTGCTAAAGTAATAGGAATTAGGCCTAAGACGATTCCAAATAGAAAAACTTCAATCATTTTGCTTTGTTCGAGGGAATAAAAAAAAGAGGTACCATCTATCTCTAAATAATAATCTAACTTATCCACAAATCTCAATGACCAAGAAAAGAATTGGTAATTAATGTGGAAAAGAGTCTAGAATACCAGGAATCAAAAAGAAAGATTCTTCTTTTCTTACTTATTCATTCAATTCATTTCAAATAAGACGTATCTTGTTCAAGCCAATAAATAGAGCTGGGGTTATAGTTAAAGCAGCCAGTAGAAAACCGAAATAACTAGTTATAGTAAGCATGAAGGGATTAAATTCCATTTATTTTTTTACTACACTACATATGTTGGTAAAGCACTTACCTAAGTTCTGGAAAATTCATAATTCATAGGTTATTTTAGATAATACTCAAAAACAAGATAGAGTGAGATACAGAAATGTAAAAGAAAATCGATTCATCAGATGGGACATGAGTCCCTAATTCCAAATCAAGAGATTTGTTGTGAAATCTGTCAGTTAAGTAAAGTAATAAATAATATTAAGAACTAGAGGATTTGATTTAATCCTCTTTTTGAAGCAAACGGAAACGGGAAAATATTCCCCTATTCCTTCTTATTTTAACTCATTGTATTCCATATTAAATTATTCTACTATTCCGAAGACCATGAAAATAAGTAGGACCCCAAAAATTGGGGGGTTCTATTGATGCCTTGAATAACACGTAATTTCCCTATAGACAAGGAACAAAGAAGAGAAGAAAGGAATTAAGTTTCGGGACCAAGCGAAACTAGATTGCTGTGCCATAGGGAGGATAGCTATACTAATTTGGTATACTCAAAATATACCTTTGGTACAAAATTGACAATCTCACAAGGATGAAATATCAGTAATTTTATATTTACTGGTGGATCCCATCTTTTACGGAATCAATTCCTTTTTTGAATGTACAAAAATTTTGGGAGCTCAGCATGTCTGGAAGCACGGGAGAACGTTCTTTTGCTGATATTATTACCAGTATTCGATACTGGGTTATTCATAGCATTACTATACCTTCCCTATTCATTGCGGGTTGGTTATTTGTCAGTACGGGTT